TTTTTTTGGGCCAAGAGGTTGATAGCGAGATCTCGAATCAACTTATTGGTCTTATGGTATATCTCAGTATCGAAGATGATACCAAAGATCTGTATTTGTTTATAAACTCTCCTGGCGGATGGGTAATACCTGGAGTAGCTATTTATGATACTATGCAATTTGTGCGACCCGATGTACATACAATATGCATGGGATTAGCTGCTTCAATGGGATCTTTTATCCTGGTCGGCGGAGAAATTACCAAACGTCTAGCATTCCCTCACGCTTGGCGCCAATGAGGTTTTTATTTGAGATTTTTATTTGAGAAGACTATGCCTTCGCCATATGAAATAGGTAATAATAGCATGGCACTTCGAATTCGATATGAGAAAATTTTTTTATTTTGCAAAACATTAATTAGATTATATATCGAAAGAGTAGTATGAACTAAAAGGTACTTCTGATTTTATCTTATCTATCGGGAGTCCGGTTCAGCGTCACAAACTTTTTTGGTTTCACCCCGGAGTGCTCTTAACAATATTGATGTTATGAAAGAGTACGAAAATAAAAAAAAAAACAAGATTATTTTTTCATTTGATCCGATCAAAAAGAAACTTTGGGATTGCTGAATCACAGACAAAATTTATAATAATAATAAATATATAAAGCAACGGAGCCATCATAGTATTTTTTAACTCCTCCGAAAGGAAGGGTGGTAATTTGATCATTTACCAATCTGGGTCTGATAGATCCTATTTTTTCTCTTTTTTCAATGGAAGGTAAAGGTCAATTCTATTCTAGAGCCGTATGCAATGCACAAAAGATGCCCGTACGGTTGTTCAATTCTATCTTTTTTTTCTTGTTATTCTTTATCTTTCTTTCTTTTCTTTTCGCTTCATCATGCGAGATACGAGATAGAGGAATCTTTTATTATGTTATATCATCAGGGTAATGATCCATCAACCTGCTAGTTCTTTTTATGAAGCGCAAACGGGCGAATTTATCTTGGAAGCGGAAGAACTGCTGAAACTGCGTGAAACCCTCACAAGGGTTTATGTACAAAGAACAGGCAAACCCTTATGGGTTGTATCCGAAGACATGGAAAGGGATGTTTTTATGTCAGCAACAGAAGCCCAAACTTATGGAATTGTTGATCTTGTAGCGGTTGAATAAAAATAGCACGGATTTCGCGCAAATCTGTGATTTGAGATTTGATCTTCTTATTCTTAGCCGGGTTTAATATTCTATTCAATAGAAGTAACTCATAATCATCCGGTTAGGATCGATCTAAACCAGCCCATTATGTATATGATTCAACATGCCAACCATTAAACAACTTATTAGAAATACAAGACAGCCAATCAGAAATGTCACGAAATCCCCCGCTCTTGGGGGATGCCCTCAGCGTCGAGGAACATGTACTAGGGTGTATGTGCGACTCGTTCAGATCATGGGCTGGGACAAAGGAAAGAAAAAAAAATTTCCAGTAAGAATGATCAGTACCGGTGAATAGGATAGAATAGAAGAACCCATTCCCTATCTAAAAAGAAAAAAATCTATCATATCCCTATATTTTGTATGAAATTTATGGTTTCCATTGGTGCAAATCCAATCACTTCAATTTAAGATGAGAAGTAATTCCCCATTGGTAGCAAATGGTTATCCATTAAGCGGGGGAAATCCTTAAAAACAGAAAGATTAGGTTTCCACTCTTGCAAGAACGGACTAACAGGGTCAGGTACCCAGCTAACTTTTATAATTAAATACCGTTACTCTGTATAGGTGGATCTCATTGTGAAAGACCTATTACTGGATAATTCATGGGTAGAGCCAAAGAGTGTGAACTATACAAGTTACCAATAACATTGATTAAATGAAGTAAGCGGCTCCGGTGTATAGAGAAGACCTCACCGTTTAAGAAGGAACCATAGAAACGATGGAACCCACTATTTCGATTTCTTTTTCCATTTATATTTTTTATTTATTTACTATGTTTTTGATACCTAGTAGAATACAATTTCTTATTCGAGGTGAAATGCCTAGAAAAAAGAAAAAATCGTGGTCGGGAAGGTTATAGTAGCCAAAGCCATTGGAATTTTTATTTTATACATTGGAAAAATCCGTTTTGTTATTAATAGACTAGGAAGGGGGAAAAGAATAACTGAAAGAAAGGAAATCAATTAGTTATTCGTCAAAGTTTCATTTATTCAATGACCAGAATTAGACGAGGATATATAGCTCGGAGACGTAGAACAAAAATTCGTTTATTTGCATCAAGCTTTCGAGGGGCTCATTCAAGACTTACTCGAACTATTACTCAACAGAAAATAAGAGCTTTGGTTTCGGCTCATCGGGATAGAGGTAGGCAAAAAAGAAATTTTCGTCGTTTGTGGATCACTCGGATAAACGCAGGAATTCGTGAGAGGGGTATATCCTATAGTTATAGTAGATTAATACACGATCTTTACAAGCGACAGTTGCTTCTTAATCGTAAAATACTTGCACAAATAGCTATATCAAA